TCAAATTTACTTATTGGAAGAAAATAAGTTTCTTGAAATTTTGAACTTTCGAATTGTATCCCTTCGAAAGGAATATTGAAGTTGAAAAAAAAATCAACTAATCGTTTGAATCCTTGTTTCAGAGTCTATAAATTATATGCCCTTTGGTTGAATCATAACGACTTATTAAAATTTTTACTCTATCTTCCAGTAGTATACGTATAAAACTACGCCGAATCCTTCCTGAACCATAACCTAGAATCCGATCTTCATTATCTAACCGAATCTTAAATATAGCATTCGGAAGTGATTCAGTAATTAAACTTCCACGAATCCATTTTTCTTCTTTTATTCCAGGTAAAACCTCTTTGAAGTATTAACTAATGTAGGAGTAGAGTGATATTAGAAACCCGCTCTTTCTCTTTTTTTGTTTCACCAATAAATAGTAAAGTTCCATATCTAAGTTGGATATAAGAAAGCTTACCATATATAACACAAAATTTCTCCGCCAATTCGTTCTAGTCGGGCCTCTCGGTCCGTTATTATACCCCGAGAAGTAGAAAGAATTACAATCCCCATCCCGCCTAAAATTCTAGGAATTCGTTGATAGTTCGAATAGATTCGTAGACCGGGTCGACTGATCCGTTTTAACTTTAAAACAGTTTTATATGGCCCTTTCCTATTCCTTCTATGTCGTAGGGTTAAAACCAAAAAATATTTGTTGCTTTCTTGATGTTTCCTCACGTTTTCAATAAAACCTTCTCTTAACAGTATTTTAACAAGGTTTTCGGTGATGTTAGTAGATGGTATTCGAACCGTTCCCTTTCTATTCATGTCAGCATTGCGTATAGAAGTTATTATATCAGCAATAGTGTCTTTACCCATGATAAACTAAAATTATTGTTGCCCCCGAATTTTGATATAATCAACATGCTTTTTTTTTTCTTTCTTTATATATAATATATATTTTTTTTTATGAATTGTTAAAGATATATGCGTGAGACAAATCTACTAATTAATTTTATCTATTTTATTCAAATGTTCTAACTATATTATAGTCTCATCTTTATTATACTTATAGTACTTCAGGCGCTAATGAAACTATTTTAGTGAAATTTAACTGTCTCAATTCCCGTGCGATCGCACCAAAAATTCTAGTTCCTTTGGGATTTCCTTCTTGATCAATAACAACCGCAGCATTGTCATCATATCGCAGTATCATACCGTTGTCACGTTTGAGTTCTTTACTAGTACGTACAATTACAGCTCTGATCACTTCAGATTTTTCTAAAGGTGTATTTGGTATTGCTTCCTTGATTACAGCAACAATAACGTCACCAATATGAGCATATCGTCGATTACTAGCTCCTATGATTCGAATACACATCAATTCTCGGGCCCCGCTGTTGTCCGCTACATTTAAATGGGTTTGAGGTTGAATCATATCATTTTTTTTTTATTTGCTCTTTTGATGCAAAGGGGCGAAGTAAAAAAAAAGAAATATTGTTTGTCCAAAATAATAAAAAAAAGAAACCTACAATTGTTTTTTTTTATTCCAAAGACCTCTTTCCTTTGGTTTTACATTCCTATCCTGAAATAATGAATTGAGTTCGTATAGGCATTTTGGATGCCGCTATTGAAATAGCCTTTCTGGCTACACTTTCTGCTACTCCGCCCATTTCATAAAGTATTCTACCCGGTTTAACGATAGCTACCCAATATTCGGGAGATCCTTTTCCTGAACCCATACGCGTTTCCGCGGGTCTTACTGTAACTGGTTTGTCTGGAAATATACGTACCCATATTTTTCCACCGCGGCGCACATTTCGTGTCATTGCTCGCCGCCCTGCTTCTATTTGTTTAGATGTGATCCACGCGGGTTCAAGTGCCTGAAGAGCATATCTACCGAAGCAAATACAATTACCTCTATAAGATATTCCTTTCATTCTTCCTCTATGTTGTTTACGGAATCTGGTTCTTTTGGGGTTATAGTTGATGGTTGTTTATCAATTCATTCCATCTCTACTACAGAACCGGACATGAGAGTTTCTTCTCATCCAGCTCCTCGCGAATGAAACAATTCTAAAATAATATACGTGTATTTAATGAATAATATACTGAATCGTGGGATTCATTGAGATTTTATCTAATCTATTATTTTATCTAATCTATTAGAAATATAAATTTGTATATCTTGTTTTGATAGTTTATATAATTAATATTAATTAAACATATATTCTATTTTTCTATTTATAGTTAATAGTTATAGATAATTTAGATAATTATTTTATAGATTATTTAGAGATAATGTTATAGATAATATAATGTCATTTTGTTATAACGAGTCTTTATTTTGTTTTGTATTTTTTATTATCATATCGGATCGACCAAAATTTATAAATCCAATAAAATAAAAACTTTCGCGGGCGAATGTTTACTCTTTCAATATCTATTTCAGTTGTAGGGTTATCCCATGACATGACCTTTCAGAATAAAAGTGGATTGGCCCCGGGTTTGTTCCGCCATCCTACCCAGTGAATCATTAGGATTCGTTTTCAATAGAATCTTATGTATCCACAGGTTTCGTCGTTCCCATCGCTTCTCGATTAATGGTTAGGCCTGAATTCTACAATGGAGCTCCTAAGGAAAATGAAATGTGTTCTTGAGTCAATTTTCTCAGTCTTTATTGACTCGGGGCTCTTGATTTTTTTGTTCTTTCTATAAACAAATTCATCTAATTATAGATCAATCAAATTAGTATTGATGCTTTATTACATTATCCTTTATAAGATCACTCATAGACCTTACATATTGGAATCATATAGCATTGATATTCTTTTTCTCTCTTTCTCTCACCCTTCCATTTATCCGCATTTTTATTGTTATTGCTTCACAACTTATAATCAGATTTGTTTTATTTTTTTTTAGTATTATGCAAAAAAACTTTCCGTTGCTACAATGATATAACCAATATATCATATCGTGACCGGTTCTTTATATCTAGATAATATGAAGCGATGAGTTGGTTATTAGTTCTATAGTTATTAGTTCATACTATGTATGGTCCGGTCCGTTTTTTTTGAATCCTAACCCTAAAAAAACCACCGAGTCGCACACTAAGCATAGCAATTATCTCAATATCAAAAAATTAATTGAATTTTTATTCAACCTTATAGAATTTAGAATTGCCCATTTTTGTTTTTATTTAACATAAAAAGAATGAAAGAGTTTGTCATTTTTTCTTTTTTTTTATTGCCGATAGAACGTAAAGACAAGTCAAGTAAAGGTTTATTCTTCCTCGTCTACAAATATCCAAATTTTGATGCCTAATACCCCATAGATAGTTCCAACTGTATAGGAACAATAATCTATTTTAGCTCGAATGGTTTGTAGAGGAACCCTACCCTCTCTGATCCATTCGACACGCGCAATTTCTTTTCCGTCGATACGCCCTGCAATTTGTACTTGAATTCCTTTTGTACCTGCCTGTTCAGTTAATTCAATAGCCTTTTTCATTGCTTTTCGAAATGAAACTCTATTCTTTAATTGTCCGGCTATAAATTCTGCGAGAATATTAGGGTGTCCGTAAGGGTTTGTAATTCTTGTAACAGCAATGTTGAGTTTTCGGTTTACACAATTAAGTTCTTTTTGTACATCCATCTGTAATTCTTCGATTCTTCGAGGCCGACCTTCTATTAGTAATTTTGGAAATCCCATATAGATTATGACCTGAATCAGATCGATTCTTTTTTGAATCTCTATACATGCAATTCCCTCAATACCAGAGGATATTCTAATATTTTTTTGTACATAATTCTTAATACAATCTCGTATTTTTTGATCTTCTTGTAAACCTTCGGAATAATCTTGTGGTTGTGCAAACCAAAGAGAATGATGACCTTGGGTTGCACCAAGTCTGAAACCAAGTGGATTTATTTTTTGTCCCATAATCCCCCGATACTATATATATCATGACACGTCATATCTGTGTACTTATTTTTATTTATCCATCCAGGGTTTTTTAAGTATAATATGGCGTATTTGGATCTTTTATAATATTGTTCGTTTACAGATATATCTTTTAATACAATAGTTATATGACAAGTGGGTCTTTTTATCGGATAAATACGTCCTCGAGGTTTTAATTTTTTCACAGTAGTACCCTCGTTGACTTCCACTTTACTAATGATTAAACTTGCTTCGTTTAAACCCATATTGTGAATAGCATTTGCTGCTGCAGAATAAACCAATTTAAAAAGTGGATAACATGCTCGATAAGGCATAACTCGATAAGGCATAAGTTCTAGTACCATAAGTGTTTCTTCGTAGGAACGTCCACTAATCTGATCAATTACTCTTCGTGCTTTGTTAGTAGACATACGTATATGTTTACCTAAAACGCATACTTCTGTATATGGATTCCTCTTTCTTTTCTTTATCATAAAAGTCACCTCTTACTAATGAACGATAAGCCTCTATATTTATACTTTATTTTTTTTATTATATTTTATTAAATAGAAACGACTTTTAACGACGAGATCTATTATCATTTTTGGCGTGTCCTCGGAAATTTAGAGTCGGTACGAATTCTCCCAATTTATGGCCCACCATACGATCTGTTATATAAATAGGCAAATGCTCCTTTCCATTATGTATAGCAATAGTATGGCCAATCATTATGGGTATAATGGTAGACGCTCGGGACCAAGTTACTATTATTTCTTTTTCCGCCTTTGTGTTAAGTTTATTTATTTTTCTTAATAAATGATTCGCTACAAAAGGATTTTTTTTTAGTGAGCGTGTCACAGTTAATTACTCCTATTTTTCTTTATTTCTTTTTTTGTAAAGACGAAGAAACAAATTCTATTTTCTCTCCTATCCTATTTACTACGGCGACGAAGAATCAAATTATCACTATATTTATTCCTTTTTCTACTTCTCCTTCCAAGTGCAGGATAACCCCAAGGGGTTGCGGGTTTTTTTCTACCAATTGGGGCCCTCCCTTCACCACCCCCATGGGG